GAGGTACAATATCAACCACTTGATGTCCATCTGATGCATCAACTATGGTTATTTCATATCCCCCCTTTTCTTTACGTACTATTCTGCTTACTATTCCCGCTGATGTAGCATTATAGACTGTATTGTTACTCTTACTCCCATCAGGATAAATCTGACCCCTTCCTCTATTTCCACCCACATATATTGGATATTTTAAGAAGTGAACGTCTTTCTTCGTTGCAGGGTCGGGGGAAAGAATGGGAAAGACAATTTCACTATATTTCTGGCCGGGAACAGGACCTATTACAAGAATATTTCTTTTATTGGGACGGTAACTCTGAAAGGATAGATTTACCGTCCTTTCTTTCACCTCGGGAGAAATACGATCGGGGGGGGCTAATTCAAATCCTTCGGGTAAAATAAGAACAGCTCCTACATTCAAAGCCCCCTTTTTCCCATTAGCAAGAACTTGTTTCAGTTGCATATCATAGGGGATTCGAACAACTGCTTCAAATACAGTATCAGGAAGTACAGTTTGCGGAACTTCAATATCCACGGGCTTATTAGCTAAATGGCAATTTGCACATACAATTCGTCCAGTTGCTTCACGCGGATTTTCATAACCCTGCTGCGCAAAAATGGGATATGCATTTGAAATAGATACCCGAGTTATTACATATATCATGATCGATACAGAAATGGATCGAGTCATCTGTTCCTTTACCCAAGAAAAAATATTTCTATTTTGCATGGTTCAATCATTGATCTCAGAATTTCTACAATAAATTAGAAAGGTAACTAACTAGTGTAGTTCCCTATCCACGAGTCTGCCATTGTACTGGAATAATTGTACTAGAATATGGGACGAATACCTTGAACAGGTATAAGTATAAATAAAGAATAAGTAAGATTGAAAATACTTTCTTTATTCTTTAAACACGAAGAAACATTCTTATTTGATTGATATCAAGAGATCAAATGAGTTCTTTATTCGTTGATTGAATGATAAATGACTACAAGCGAAGGAGATACACGATTTAAATAATGGAAGATCCAATATTTCACAATTGTATCTAGAATAACTGGAAAAGTGGAAACAAGACCGGATATAATTTTATCGTTATGAGCCAATCCAAAATCGTTGTAGACCGAACCAATCATAAGTTCCCAACCATGGGTTGAATGAAATCCGATCCATAAATCAGTAACTAAAAGAATTGAAAAAGCTTTTATTGTGTCACTCAAGTTATACAGGAATTCCTGAACCCAAGAATTAAGAATAACAAGTTCTTCATTACCCAAAATACAATAACCACTTAGAATAGCGAAACAGATTATATTTGTCGATAAATTAAAAATGATATGGAGATTATACTCATCGTGTGTTTTGACTAATTGTACCGTTTCTTTGTGTATTCCTATACGAAGCTTTTGTATCTGTGTTTCAGGGTATTCCTTTATCATTTCGTCCAAGAGGAATAGTTCTTCTAATTCTATAAATTTTTCTAGAATCCTTTTCTCTTGAATATCATTCAAGAAAGTTTCGGATTGCCGGGTATTCCACCAATTAATAACCCAAGGTTCCAGACTTTTATTAAATGAAAGAGAGACCCACCAGGGCAAAAATACTATGGATACAAGATATGGGAGGGAAGTCAATGATTTTTTTTTTCATTTTTTATCTGTAAATTGTTAATGAATCTGCTGCATTCGTGGATTTTATCAGACATTTATCTGAACACAAATTCTATAACTAAGGTATCGTATCGAACCAATGAATCTATTCCCATTTTTGTGTAAAAATTTAGTCCTTGTATTTAGAAAAATTGAGATATCTCTATTGGGTAAATTCCAACTAATTTCATCTCCATTTGTTATTTGGTCCTGTCGATGAATACTCGAAAATCCACTAGAAGTAACGAATATGATTTGGATTTCGAAACAAAAAAATGCCTTCTCGGATCAATTAATTATTTCGAAATGTTTCACCGCCTAACCACAGTCCAGGAATAATGTAACCTATAAATTCGAAATATTGGGTCTAAAAAGATGAATTCTGTATTACGAAATAAATGTTCGAATATGTTTGATGAATGCATACTTAATTTAGACTTTTTATTTTTATTAGTATAAATTATATCGAATTTTATTTAGTATAAATTATAAATTGGGGGCTCCCTGCGCATAAAAAAAAGGGTTTTGGTATAGAAAATAATGGATTTTTATTAGAGTTTAGTTGTTCCATATAAAATCTCCCACTTTTGTTTTATTCCATGTGGGTTTACCCGCTAACAGAAAGGAGAAATAAAATCTAATATTAATATGTTTTGATCAAATAAGTCTTTTGAAGAAACTTCAATTGTATTAAAAAGGGAATTAGCAAGTTCCCTCCCTCATACTGAGAAAACATTAATTCTTCATTTCAAAATACTTCGATTGGTACATGCAAGAAATATGCTAATTCGGCAGCTTTTTGTTCAATTTCTCGTGGAGTAAGATTCTCATCAGTGCCAGTCAAGGGAACCGCCCCTTGGCCTCTTATTTCCATATAAAGGACACGACGAGGATAAAGACCCTCTTTAACCTCCATTCTGATGGATTGTATATCTCTCATAAGGAAACGAAGGAAAATGCGACGATTTATTCCAGGAAATCCCCAACGAAAAATACAAACAATTCCTTCTTTTCTATCAAATCGGTCATAACCACTACCTACATTCCACGCAATTGTACACCACAAATAGGAGCTAATAAATAGACCCGCGATCCCATAAAAAGACATTATGATCCCTTGCGGAAAAAAAAATATTTGCTGAGATGGAAATACGGATATAAGATTCCTACCGAGATAACTGGAAGTTCCAACCACTAAGAACCCTAATGAACCTAAAAAAAGGCTACAGGCCAAAAAAAAATTACTTGTTTTTCGAGACCCCGTTATAAGTTCTATCCAGATATGCTCTGATCGCCAGTTCATACTATACTTACTATACTAAGGTTGTATTCGATTGGAATTGAGAGAATAACCCAAATGAATTTGACTTGACTTTTCTTGACCCCCAAGTAACTCTCATCAACTAGCACTATTTTGACGGGAACTATTAGGAGTAATTAGTTAGATAAATTGACTTTATATTTAAAACTATTCGCCGATCCATTTTTAACCAGCTATACCCATATAGAATCTGCATTTATGTAGATATCGTGTATCCGTATGCATATGAGTCTCTCAATTTGTATTCGGAAAGAGCCACATATCGTACCATATTAGACTAAATAAATATTTGTATTATGATCCAGTGTTGAAATAAATTGATGAGATTTGCTCTCATCGAATCTAGACAATCTTATTTTCTTGGACATGAAGAGATAAAGAAGCCATTGCAATTGCCGGAAATACTAGGCCCACTAAAGGCACAAAAATAGAGGGTAGATCTGTCATAGAATGGGTGCCCCAATTTAATATTTGTATTTTAAAGATATCTTATGATAAGTATATCTAATATAAATAATATTAAGTAGTTAATAAGTGCAAGGAATATAGACCTGAATTAAGTGTACCTAATTCATCGTTCTACATAAATATGTATGATAATTCACTTTAATATAAAAAACTTTCCTATTCTTCTTCTTCCATCCTTTTTTATTCTTTCTCTTTCTATTATTATTTTTTTTTTACTAAGGGTATTAAAGAGTTTATTATGAGTTCGCGACTTTCACTAATCGAATCCAACAAAGCAAACGGTAACTCGATTCTATAATAAAAAATAAAAGTGAGGATTCTTTCACTCCTTTCTATAATATATCATATTTGAATCTTAATATTAATTATAAGATATAAGATTCAAATATGATATATTATTAATAAGATAATAAGATATATTTATATTATTGTCTCTATTAAAATGAAATTAATACGTTAAGAAGGCCAAATAAAAATTTTTTTTATTAATGTCTTCCCTTCCCCCAATTCCTCGGAAGGAGAAACTTACTCTTTTATCTTTTTTATCCTATTGATTTATAAAGGATTCATGATTAGTAATCAGGAATAGGGATAAGATAAAAATATAGAATATATCGATCTGGAGGAAAAAATAATAATTATCCGAAACTTCCGGCTCTTACTACAAGTGGAACTTATGTCACCAAAGAAAACACCACTCTTCTTAACTTAACTTAAGTTTTTTTTACGATGAACTAAATACTCGTTCGCTACAAATAATTGAATTGAATCGAGTGCTATACTTTAATATATTGAATTTTGATTCAGAGGAAAGAAACCGTGGAGCTGAAATAACTCACTCAGAACACCCCTTAAAGGATTACGTGGTACGATTGGGTCGAATAAGCCCTTATGGAATGAATACTCAGCCGCTTGTGAACCATCGGGTACTGTTTTATTCAATGTTTGTTCAATTACTCTTTTACCCGCAAATGCAATGTAGGCATTTGGTTCAGCAATAATGACATCTCCCAACATACCAAAACTGGCTGTTACTCCACCAGTTGTAGGAGATGTAAGGATTGATATATAGAATAACTTTTTATTTGATTGATAATCATATAAAGCAGAAGATATTTTAGCCATTTGCATCAAGCTCAAACTTCCTTCTTGCATGCGTGCTCCCCCAGAAGCACACACAATAATGACAGGTAAAGATCGATTAGTAGCATACTCGATCAAACGGGTGATTTTCTCGCCGACTACGGATCCCATACTACCTCCCATAAACTGAAAATCCATAACCCCAACTGCTATTGGAATACCATTTAGTTGACCTATGCCTGTTTGAACAGCTTCAGTTAAACCTGTTTTTCTTTGATAAGAATCAATACGATCTTTATAAGGTTCTTCCTCTGAATGAAATTCAATAGGGTCCATAGAGACCATCTCTTCATCCATAGGATCCCAAGTGCCCGAATCAATCAAAAGTTCGATTCTATCTGAACTACTCATTTTCAAATGATATCCACACTGTTCACAAATATTCATTTTTGACTTAAAAAATTTTTTATAATTT